ATAATCCAACTGTTGAATCAATTGGGACCTGTAATAATTGTTAGCAGAAAAAAAAGAAGCATTTCCTAAAATATTGTTTCTTTCATTTATGTATTGTATTTCACCAAAGGAAAACGCCTCGTTTAATTTCAATAAACGATTCCTCTTACAAAAAGGATTCATTTTTTTTCGAAATGTAAGGACCAGAAGTGCTACTGATAATAATGATCCACATAAAAGAGCTGCATAGCCCAATATCATCATACTTACGTGCATTATTAACCACTCGGATTGGAGAGCGGGTACTAATATTGCGGATTGATGTATTTCAGTTAAAAGACCTGAAGTAGCAAAGCCTTGGGTAAAAATAACACTTGACGTAGTTATTGTACTTAAATGGCTTTTATTTTTTTTGAAATATGGAACTATATGAATAACTGATAAACTCCATGAAAGAAAGATTAATGATTCATATAAATCACTTAGTGGGAAATGCCCTGAATAAATCCAACGAGTGACTAATAATACGGTTATACATAAAAAAGTAGCTATCATTCCCTTTTCTGACGAATCATTTAGTTTTCTGATTTCATCGATAAATAAAGTTATCAAATGAATTGTAATTACAATGGAAACGATCGAAAAGGAAATATGAGTTAATATATGCTCTAAAGTTGAAAATATCATAAAATTTTAAAAAAGGAGGAATCCTGAAATATAAACCAGGAATTGAATTCATTTTAGAATCTATTGTATCTATTTTCGAAGAAGGTCTGCCGCCACTCGGACTCGAACCGAGATGCTCTAGCACTGCTTCCTAAGAGCAGCGTGTCTACCGATTTCACCATAGCGGCTTGTTCGAATTCATAATAGCCTATTCATAGTAAATCGTCGAGATTTAAGGAGTCAACTCAATGAAATATTTTTAATAAAGATTAAAACGAATGAATAAAACTTTATTCAAATAGGAATTTGAAGGTTCATTATTTTGGGGTATCGAACTCTTGAAACTACAAAGTTCGACCCCCTAGTTATTAGTTCTAGTTATTAGTTATTGATTAATTCAGAGAAATAAGAAGTCAGAAAGTTACATAAAAAATTTTCAAAATAAAAGAATAAATTAGTTCCAACGATGTATTAATTTTAACTAAATATCTTTTAGTTACCCTTCTTTTTTATTTTTTATATATTTCTATTTATATATATATATAGAAAAACTTCGATTATTGTAATTGTGACAAATAGGTTGATGGGGAAAAAAGACTCCCCACCTCCCCCCCAAAACAAGAAAATATACTAAAAACTAAAACAGGGCTCCAGCCTTGTATCTTGTCTTTATTCTTTTTATTCTTTTTTCAAGAGTTTTTTAGAATTTACTAACCACCCCCTAAAACGAAGAATTCTTATTATATATTATATATATATCCTATATATAATATATATATCATATAATATATATATCCTATCAGCGAAGCGATTTATAGTTAATATCGATTAGCCACAAACAACAGGTTTGTTAATTTCCTATTACGAATTAAACGGGCCTTTTTTTTTGATTCAGATTATTCCAATGTTTTATTTTATGACTTATTTGTTTGTCGCACAAAAAAACTTTTTGAGTTTCCGGTAGAAAGAGATTTCCCTAATGACAACGCTTTTAAGGCTGCCCAGTATCCTTTCCCTTTCCAAATATTTTTACGAATACGCTTTTTTGATATAGAAGTACGTTTTTTTGGAACTGCCATTTAAAAATTAAGAGGTTACTCGTTGTTATAGTTGGATGTGAAAGACATCTATTGGTCAAAAAGAATCTATTCATTATCTAATTATTCTCTAGATAATATTATATTATCTTCAGAAAAAAAATATATAGATAAAAGATATGCGAAAATCATACAAAATCCTACTATAAAAATAGCATTTAATTTTTTTTCAACAAAAAGTTTTTCTATATACATAGAATATTCGTAAGAAAGACTCGTTTTATTGATTCGTATCTTTATCTTTATTTGTTGTTCTTTATGATTCAACATCTATTTCTATAGAATCCACTGTTGTACTTCAACATCTATTTCTATAGAATCCACTGTTGTACTATAGAAATTTAATTTGGTGAGACAAATAATCTAAAAAAAAACCTTCCTCTTTGAGCTCTATCCATTTTTTTCTACATGTCATTTATACAGAATAAAAAACACCGAGGGATTTAAGAACCCATTACCTTATGAAAACTTTAATTTTTTCTATTAATTGGTCAAACTTGAGGAAAGAATACTCCCAAATTCCATTTTTAAATTAGAATCAAACTCATCATTAAAGTAATTAATCTGTTAAAAGATACATGGTTTGGTAAAAGAAATCTTAGTGATTTTTTTTTATTAATTGGATTTTACCCCCTTTTGATAATTTGATAAATAGAAAAATAAATCTTATATAACTTATATAAAATGTTAGATATTATAGCGTTTCCTAGAAATGTTTTTTATTGAAATGGAAAATAATCAATCAGTTTCATAATGAAACTAGTTAATGATTTGGAACAAACTAACTAAAAAGCGAGATTAGTACAAATTTTTTAACTTAGTGAATCCTATGATTCATATCGATTCATATCAGAATCATCCTTACTTTATGAATATAAAGTCATCTAATAATAATGAAAATTTAAATTTTCGTTATTTTAAGAAAATCTTAGTTAATATCGCTTTTATGAGCAAGTTGGTCATATCATTTGCCCAATTGTAACTTCTTTATTTTAATATTTGAAGTATTTTGGAAATACTCAGAATAAGTAAGAATATATATATATAATCTGAAAATTATCTTTAAGTTAGTACATCTCTTGATTCTTTTTATTGACCCCTTTTGTTTTGAAATTGAAAGGGGGGAGGATCCGGTAAAACGGAAACAATTAATTAAGAATAAAAAACCTTTTTTATGGAACAGACATATCAATATGCGTGGATAATACCTTTCCTTCCACTTTCAGTTCCTGTGTTAATAGGAGTGGGACTTCTTCTTTTTCCGTCGGCAACAAAAAGTCTTCGCCGTATGTGGGCTTTTCAAAGTGTTTTTTTGTTAAGTATAGTCATGATTTTTTCGATCAATCTGTCTATTCAGCAAATAAATGGCAGTTCTATCTATCAATATGTATGGTCTTGGATCATCAATAATGATTTTTCTTTAGAATTAGGTTACTTGATAGACCCACTTACTTCTACTATGTCAATATTAATCACTACTATTGGAATTATGGTTCTTATTTATAGTGATAATTATATGTCTTATGATCAAGGATATTTGAGATTTTTCGCTTATATGAGTTTTTTCAGTACTTCTATGTTAGGATTAGTTACTAGTTCTAATTTGATACAAATTTATATTTTTTGGGAATTGGTCGGAATGTGTTCATATCTATTAATAGGGTTTTGGTTTACACGGCCCGCTGCGGCAAATGCTTGCCAAAAGGCATTTGTAACTAACCGTGTTGGGGATTTTGGTTTATTATTAGGAATTTTAGGTTTTTATTGGATAACAGGGAGTTTCGAATTTCGAGATTTATTCAAAATATTCAATAACTTGATTTCTAATAATCATAATGAAATCAATTTTTTATTTGTTACTTTGTGTGCCGTTCTATTATTTGCCGGTGCGGTTGCTAAATCTGCACAATTTCCCCTTCATGTATGGTTACCAGATGCCATGGAGGGACCTACTCCTATTTCGGCTCTTATACATGCTGCTACTATGGTAGCCGCGGGCATTTTTCTTGTAGCTCGGCTTTTTCCTCTTTTCATAGTCATCCCTCACATAATGAATTTCATCTCTTTGGTAGGAGTAATAACAATATTATTCGGAGCTACTTTTGCCCTTGCTCAAAAAGATATTAAGAGAGGTTTAGCCTATTCCACAATGTCTCAATTGGGTTATATGATGTTAGCTCTAGGTATGGGGTCTTATCGAAGTGCTTTATTTCATTTGATTACTCATGCTTATTCGAAAGCATTATTGTTTTTAGGATCTGGATCTGTTATTCATTCAATGGAAACTCTTGTTGGATATTCTCCAAATAAAAGTCAGAATATGGTTTTTATGGGGGGTTTAACAAAGCATGTCCCAATTACCAAAATTGCTTTTTTATTAGGTACACTTTCTCTTTGTGGTATTCCGCCTCTTGCTTGTTTTTGGTCCAAAGATGAAATTCTTAACGATACTTGGTTGTATTCACCAATTTTAGCAATAATAGCTTGGTTTACGGCGGGATTAACCGCATTTTATATGTTTCGAATCTATTTACTTACTTTTGAAGGACATTTAAACGTTCATTTTCAAAATTACAGTGGCAAAAAAAATACCCCCTTCTGTTCAATATCTCTATGGGGTAAAGAAGATTCGAAAATAATTAACAAAAGTTTTCGTTTATTAACGTTATTAACAATGAAAAATCATGAGATTGCTTCTTTTTTTTCAAAAAAAACGTATCGAATTGATCAGAATGCAAGAAACATCACACAACCTTTTATTACTATTACCCGTTTTGTAAATAAGAATTTTTTTTCGTATCCTTATGAATCAGATAATACTATGTTATTTCCTATACTTGTATTGGTTCTATTTACGTTGTTTGTTGGATCCCTAGGAATTCCTTTCAATCAAGAAGGAGCATATTTGGACATATTATCAAAATGGTTAACTCCAGCTATAAACCTTTTACATAAAAATTTGAATAATTCAATAGATTGGTATGAATTTTTGAAAGATGCTCTTTCTTCAGTTAGTATAGCTCTTTTTGGAATATTTATAGCCTTCTTTTTATATAAACCTGTTTATTCATCTTTTCAAAATTGGGATTTAATTAACTCTTTTGTTAAAACCGGTCCTAAAAGAATTCTTTTGGACAAAATAATAAATGGTATATATGATTGGTCATATAATCGTGGTTACATAGATGTTTTTTATGCAAGAGTCTTTATTGGGGGAATAAGAGGATTGGCTAAGTTAACTTCTTTTTTTGATAGACG